ATTAATCCGTAAATCATATTTTTTTATAAAATTTTTGATTGAAAGGTTATACATAAACCTTTTTTTATCTATACTTAATATTCCAAGAATCAATGCAAATTTTTTTTTTGAATCAACAAAAAAAATGCAAATTATTGATAAAAACGTCCACAATCACAATAATGAAGCAAATCAGGAAAAAATTAATAAAACAACTACAAATAAAATTCACTTTCTTTCGACTCTAAGAAAATCACTTTATAAGATTAGTAATAATAATAAGAATTCAAAGATTTTTTGGGATTTCTCTTCTTTCTCACAATCACAAGCATATGTATTTTATAAATTATCACAAACCCAAGTTATTAACTTTTATAATTTAAGGTCTGTCCTTCAATATCACGGAACCTCTCTTTTTCTTAAGAATGAACTAAAAGATTTTTTTGAAAAACAAGGAATATTTCATTACGAATTTGGAATGAATGAATGGAAAACATGGTTAAGGAGTCATTATCAATATGATTTACCTAGGATTAGATGGCCTAGATTAGTACCACAAAAATGGCGAAATCGAGCGAATCAAGACTGTATGACTCAAAATAAAGATTTAAACAAAAAAGATTCATATGAAAAAAACAGATTAACTCATTACCAAAAAGAAAAACAAAATCTTTTTGAAGCAGACCCATTACGGAATCAAAAATCGAATTTTCAAAAACACTATAGATATGATCTTTTATCATATAAATCTATTAATTATGACGATAAGAAAGACTCGTCTATTCATAGATCACTAGTCCAAGTAAAGAATGAAGAAGAAAGTTTTTATAATTACAACATAGGGAAAGGAAAATTATTTGTTATGCTGGGAAGTATCCCTATCACTAATTATCTAGGGGAAGACGATATTGTGGATATAGATAAAATTTCGAATAGAAAATATTTTGATTGGAGAATTCTCCATTTTTGTCTTAGAAATAAGATCGATATTCAATCCTGGGTTGATATGGATACTGGTACCAACAGTAATCAAAATACTAAGATTGGCGCGGATAATTATCAAATAATTGATGAAATTAATAAGAAAAGTCTTTTTTATTTTCCAATTCATCAAAATGAAGAAATTAACCCATCCAACCAAAAAGAGTTTTTTTTTGATTGGATGGGAATGAATAACAAAATACTAAATAGTCTTATATCAAATCGGGAGCTTTGGTTCTTCCCAGAATTTGTGCGACTTTTTAATGCATATAAAATGAAACCGTGGATCATACCAATCAAATTACTTCTTTTCGATTTTAATGGAAATGCAAATGGTAATAAAAAGAGAACTGGAAAGAAAAAGGAATATCTTTTTATACCATCGAATAAAAAAAAATATCTTGAATTAGACAATGGAAGTCAAGAAGAAAAAGAACCCGCAAGCCAAGGAAATCAGAGATCAGATGCACAAAACCAAGTAAGTCTTGGATCAGTTCTCTCAAACCAAGAAAAAGATGTTGAAGAAAAGTATGCGGGATCTGACATGAAAAAACGTAGAACGAAAAAGCAATACAAAAGCAACACAGAAGCAGAGCTTGATTTCTTACTAAAAAAATATTTTCATTTTCAGTTGAGATGGGATAATTCTTTAAATGAAAAGCTAATGAATAATATCCAAATTGATTGTCTCCTGCTCCGACTGATAAATCCAAGAGAAATTGCTATATCCTATATTCAAAGGGGAGAAATGCGTCTGGATATTTTGATGACTGAGAAGGATTTAACTCTTACCGAATTGATGAAAAAGGGAATAGCGATTATCGAACCGGCTCGTCTGTCTGTAAAAAATGATGGACAATTTTTTCTATATCAAACCATAGGTATTTCATTGGTTCATAAGAATAAGCGCCAATTTAAATTTAATAAAAGATACCGAGAAAAAGGCTATGTTGATAAGAAAATTTTTGATGAATGTATTCCAAGCCATCAACTAAGGACTGGAACTAAAGACAAAAAGCATTATGATTTGCTTGCTCCTGAAAAGATTTTATTCCCTAAAGGCCGTAGAGAATTGAGAACTCTAATTTGTTTCAATTCGAAGAATCGAAATGGTATGCGTAGTTGCATTTGGGATAAAAGCAAAGATCTTGCTCGAGAAAAAAAGAAATTCATTAACTTAAAGTTCTTCCTTTGGTCCAATTCTCGATTAGAAGATTTAGTTTGTATGAATCGCTATTGGTTTAATACCAATAATGGTAGTCGTTTCAGTATGGTAAGGATACATATGTACCCACGATTGAAAATTAGTTAATACTATGTTTTTCCTATCTATGCTTATGGTGTGGGATATATGAAAACCCAGAGATGCACACATGCCTTATCCTACATTCCATTCTGCTACATGATACCAATTTAATGATATACATATCAATTAGATCTATAAATGAATCAACAGAATCTTTTTTTTTAGGTCTCAACTTTTCTCTTTTCCACAAATATAACATTCTTTTGGATCCCTAATCAAATTGCAAATTGAATTGGTTTTTGGTTGATTTTAGAGGAAGTTGATAACGAACGTAAGATTGTTGTGTATATCGAATTCAAATGACTAGCATTATTATTACTGATCAGTAAAATTCATATAAAAAAAAGGAGGGAGGAGATTTCGTTTTATGGTAAAAAATTCATTCATCTCAATTATTTTTCAAGAAAAAAGAGAAGAAAACTGCGGGTCTGTTGAATTTCAAGTATTCAGGTTCACCAATAAGATACGAAGACTTACTTCACATTTGGAATTGCACAGAAAAGACTATTTATCTCAGAGAGGTCTACGGAAAATTCTGGAAAAACGCCAACGGTTGCTATCGTATTTGTCAAAGAAAAATAGAGTACGTTATAAAGAATTAATTAGTCAGTTGAATATTCGGGAGTCAAAAAATCGTTAATTTGAAATATAATTTTGAAATATTTGATTTATTAGATTTTGAATATTGATGAACTTCTTTTTGTTTTCAACAATTCATGCTAAGAATGAATCGAGGAAAAACCTATGAATATACTAGCTACTGGGAAAGACCTTATGGTAGTCAATATGGGCCCTCACCACCCATCAATGCACGGTGTTCTTCGTCTCATCGTTACTCTAGATGGTGAAGATGTTATTGACTGTGAAGCAATATTGGGTTATTTACACAGAGGGATGGAAAAAATTGCGGAAAACCGAACAATTATACAATATCTGCCTTATGTAACACGTTGGGATTATTTAGCTACGATGTTCACAGAAGCAATAACTGTAAATGGACCAGAACTGTTGGGAAATATTCAAGTACCTAAAAGGGCCAGCTATATCAGAGTAATTATGTTGGAGTTGAGTCGTATAGCTTCTCATCTGTTATGGCTTGGCCCTTTTATGGCAGATATTGGTGCACAGACCCCTTTCTTCTATATTTTCAGAGAAAGAGAATTAGTATATGATCTATTCGAAGCTGCCACCGGTATGAGAATGATGCATAATTATTTTCGTATCGGAGGAATAGCAGCTGATTTACCTCATGGCTGGATAGATAAATGTTTGGATTTCTGTGATTATTTTTTAACAGGGGTTGTTGAATATGAAAAACTTATTACGCGAAACCCTATTTTTTTAGAACGCGTTGAAGGAGTAGGCATTATTGGTGGAGAAGAAGCAATAAATTGGGGTTTGTCAGGACCAATGCTACGAGCGTCTGGACTCGAATGGGATCTTCGTAAAGTCGATCATTATGAGTGTTACGACGAATTTGATTGGGAGGTACAGTGGCAAAAAGAAGGGGATTCATTAGCCCGTTATTTAGTCCGAATGGGCGAAATGAGGGAATCCATAAAAATTATTCAACAAGCTTTGGAAGGAATTCCGGGGGGGCCCTATGAGAATTTAGAAATCCGATGCTTTGCTAAAGAAAACAACCCAGAATGGACTGATTTTGAAGATAGATTCATTAGTAAAAAAACCTCTCCTACTTTTGAATTGCCGAAACAAGAACTTTATATGAGAGTCGAAGCCCCAAAAGGAGAATTGGGAATTTTTCTGATAGGAGATCAAAGCGGTTTTCCTTGGAGATGGAAAATCCGCCCACCAGGTTTTATCAATTTGCAAATTCTTCCGCAGTTAGTTAAAAGAATGAAATTGGCTGATATTATGACGATACTAGGTAGTATAGATATCATTATGGGAGAAGTTGATCGTTGAAATGCTAATTGAGACAACAGAAGTACAAGATATCAATTCTTTTTCCAGATTGGAATCCTTAAAAGAGGTCTATGGGATCATATGGATGCTTGTTCCTATTTTCATGCCTGTATTGGGAATCACAATAGGTGTACTCGTAATTGTGTGGTTAGAAAGAGAAGTATCCGCAGGAATACAACAACGTATTGGGCCTGAATACGCGAGCCCGTTGGGAATTCTTCAAGCTTTAGCCGATGGGACAAAACTACTTTTGAAAGAGAATCTTCTTCCATCTAGAGGAAATACTCGGTTATTCAGTATTGGACCATCTATAGCAGTCATATCCATTCTACTAAGTTATTCAGTAATTCCTTTTAGTTATCACCTTGTTTTAGCTGATTTCAATATCGGTATTTTTTTATGGATTGCCATTTCAAGTATTGCTCCTATTGGACTTCTTATGTCAGGATATGGATCAAATAATAAATATTCCTTTTTAGGTGGTCTGCGGGCTGCTGCTCAATCGATTAGTTATGAAATACCATTAACTTTATGTGTTTTATCAATATCTCTACGTGCGATTCGTTAAAACAGAAACTTTTCTTTTCCCTATGCTTTTCCTGCGAGAAAAAAAAATTAATAGATTTTAATAGATATCTTCATCTTTTTATTCATTTATTTCTTCTTTAGGTTAATAAAATTAATTAGGTAGTTATATATGAGTGAAAGAAAACAACTTCCAAATTCGCAGTAAAGGTGGATTGAGTCTCATTTCCTGTGTACAAGAGTTAAGCCGAAGTAAACAAACATGGAAGAAGCCCTTTACCCCAAGATTGGTTGATTGTTCATCCTGGCTTGAAGCGGGCTCAAAGGAACCCCTATGGAGTCTTCACTATCGTTTGTATGTAATTACAATACAAATATTACAAAACGGGGGATTCAAAAAAGATGAGTGGGTAGGAAGGAACACCAAAAAACACACAAAGGATTAGTAATGGAGATTATGTAAATTATCTAAAAGGATACTTCTGCATACCATAAAAAGAATATTAATTGGGGCTTTAAATTAGTAGAAATGATCAGGCAGTACTCCCCATAATTCCGATCCAGAGTATGCTCCTATCCACCGATTAAAGAAATAACTATCGGGAACGAAATAATCCTTTACCTTTTTTAAGCCCCCCTTTTCTCAGAATGAAGAAGAGGAACAAAAAAAAATAGAAAAAATACAATTCCAATATAAACAAAAGAGATCTTTTTATTCTTTCTTTCATATATTCATAGAAATCAAATTCCTGTCCTGATTCATGAACTAATGTAATGCTTAATTCTTTTTCGTAATCGAAAATAAAACGATGGGTTGAAATATCTATTGATATTTATACAAGGAGTATTTTATTCAAGGATTGATTAAGTTATTACTCAAGACAGAAAAATTGAAATTCGTAAAGGCTGAGATCAATTCAGAAATACTTTTTATTTTGTATTTATTTTTATAGCAGACAGAATTCCATTGGTATAATTGGGGACCTTCCAATAGATTTTGACTCTATCTATTCGATAACCATATCAAGATAACTAATACTGGCTCGGTCCTTACATTTATTTGTGGCCCTGAGGAGCCGTATGAGGTGAAAATCTCATGTACGGTTTTGTAATAGTGATGGGAACAGTAATGTTATCACCGACTATGATTATCTAATAGTTCAAGTACAGTTGATATAGTTGACGCGCAGTCAAAATATGGTTTTTTGGGGTGGAATTTGTGGCGTCAACCCATAGGGTTTATGGTTTTTCTAATTTCTTCCCTAGCGGAATGCGAGAGATTGCCTTTTGATTTACCAGAAGCCGAAGAAGAATTAGTAGCAGGTTATCAAACCGAATATTCAGGGATCCGATTTGGTTTATTTTACGTTGCTTCTTATCTAAATCTATTAGTTTCCTCTTTATTTGTAACAGTTCTTTACTTGGGTGGTTGGAATCTTTCCATTCCGTACAGATTTGTTCCGGAGCTATTTGAAATAAATAAAGCGGATGGAATTTTTGGAACGACAATTGGTATCTTTATTACATTAGCTAAAACTTATTTGTTCTTGTTCATTCCTATCACAACAAGATGGACTTTACCTAGATTAAGAATGGACCAACTCTTAAATCTTGGCTGGAAATTTCTTTTACCTATTTCTCTCGGTAATCTATTATTAACAACTTCTTCCCAACTCCTTTCACTGTAAAGAAAAAAGGAATACGATATTTGCGACTTGTCTCAAACAAGAGAAAGAAAGAAAATCAAATTATTCATAACTATTCACGATATGTTCCCTATGGTAACTGGGTTCATCAATTATGGTCAACAAACAGTACGGGCTGCAAGGTACATTGGTCAAAGTTTCCTAATTACCTTATCCCAAACAAATCGTTTACCTGTAACTATTCAATATCCTTATGAAAAATTAATCACATCAGAGCGTTTCCGCGGTCGAATCCATTTTGAATTTGATAAATGTATTGCTTGTGAAGTATGTGTTCGTGTATGTCCTATAGATCTTCCAGTTGTTGATTGGAAATGGGAAACAGATATTCGAAAGAAACGATTGTTTAATTACAGTATTGATTTTGGAATTTGTATTTTTTGTGGTAATTGCGTTGAGTATTGTCCAACAAATTGTTTATCAATGACTGAAGAATATGAACTCGCTACGTACGACCGTCACGAATTGAATTATAATCAAATTGCTTTAGGTCGTTTACCAATATCAATAATTGACGATTTTACAATTCGAACAGTCGGGAATTCGTCTCAAAAAAAAAAGGGGTAAACCTCTTGATTAAAGAGTAATTGCAAAGTACTAAGGTTTCTTTTTGGTAGAAGGGGATAAGGTCTTTCTCTTTGCTTGGTCAATAATTACAAATCCCAACTATTGATTGGGTTCTGAAAAGTATGACTTAATTTGTATTGAAAGTCTATTAATATAATATCTCCATAATAATTTTGAAATATATAGTTTCAATTTCAAACTGCCGTTTAGAATACAGAACAGAGCGAAATTGACCCAATAACTAGACCCTCATTAACTCACACTTATTAGATTCTAATTTAATTCAATTGGGAATGTCTCATAAAAAAATTTTCCTGGTCGGTTCAATAAGGTCATGAAAAACATTTCGATTTATTTATCTCTTATTTTAATATAATGGATTTGCCTGGACCACTACATGATTTTCTTTTAGTTTTTCTGGGATCGGGTCTTATAGTAGGAGGTCTGGGAGTAGTATTACTTACCAACCCAATTTATTCTGCCTTTTCATTGGGATTGGTTCTTGTTTGTATATCCTTATTCTATATTCTATCAAATTCCCATTTTGTAGCTGCTGCACAGCTTCTTATTTACGTGGGGGCTGTAAATATTTTAATAATATTTGCTGTAATGTTCATGAATGGTTCAGACTATTCTAAAGATTTTCATTTTCATCTTTGGACTATTGGGGATGGGGTTACTTCCCTAGTCTGTACAAGTATTTTTTTTTCACTAATCACTACTATTCTAGATACGTCGTGGTATGGGATTATTTGGACTACCCGATCCAACCAGATTATAGAGGAAGATTTGATAAGTAATAGTCAACAAATTGGTATTCATTTATCAACGGACTTTTTTCTTCCATTTGAACTGATTTCGATAATTCTTTTAGTTGCTTTGATAGGTGCAATTGCCGTGGCTCGTCAGTAAAAAATCTTTATAACTAGGAACCGAAATCAAAATTCAACCTTTTTCTGTGTTATCAACATCCATTTCCCTAAAATTCAATTTGAATACTGTTCGGTTCATGTATAAAATAGAAATTTTTTTAGTCGCCCTATTCGATCTATTACCAATATCTTGTTTTGTTGGGTACTTGTTATATTCTAAGCAATCGAATCACTTGAATTATTGTTCATATTGAAATGAATCGCAATTCGTACGGAGTTGGTCAATGATACTCGAGCATGTACTTGTTTTGAGTGCCTATTTATTTTCTATCGGTATCTATGGATTGATCACGAGCCGGAATATGGTTCGGGCCCTGATGTGTCTTGAACTTATACTAAATGCGGTTAATCTAAATTTCGTAACATTTTCTTATTTTTTTGATAGTCGTCAATTAAAAGGAGATATTTTCTCAATTTTTGTTATAGCTATTGCAGCCGCTGAAGCAGCTATTGGATCAGCTATTGTTTCGTCAATTTATCGTAACAGAAAATCGACTCGTATCAATCAATCAACTTTGTTGAATAAGTAGTATTTAGAAATCATAATAGTCATCAATTCAAATTAGCCTATATAATTAGAATACGTCGTAACCTCAATCATGTTTGCGAAAACATAAGAAATCAAAGTATCTTTATTCCCTATTAGTATTATGAGTTGATCCAGAAGTGGATTGATTAGAAAAATTCTGGTAAATCATTGATTCATCTGGTGTTTAAATATATCGGCTATTTCCAACTTTACTAGATCGAAACTTTAGGAGTTCAAAAATTTATAGATCCAATGTCACATTCAGTAAAGATTTATGATACATGTATAGGGTGTACTCAATGTGTCCGCGCCTGCCCCACAGATGTATTAGAAATGATACCTTGGGACGGATGTAAAGCTAAGCAAATTGCTTCTGCTCCAAGAACAGAGGACTGTGTTGGTTGTAAGAGATGTGAATCCGCCTGTCCAACGGATTTCTTGAGTGTTCGAGTTTATTTATGGCATGAAACAACTCGAAGCATGGGTCTAGCTTATTGATATTGAGACGTTTCAGAAAACCCCACTTAAATCCATTTCGAATCCATTTTCTTTTTTTTTTACCGATTACCGACAAAAACCCGTACTCTAAAAAGAAAAAACCAAATAAGAATAAATTCCATTTTAGAGTACGGGTTTTTCTGGTCCAAGTGTATCTTGTCTTTACCACGAATGATTTTCCTTGGTTAACAATAATTGTAGTTTTTCCGATAGCCGCGGGTTCTTTAATTTTCTTCCTCCCCCAGAGAGGAAATAAGGTGACTAGAGGGTATACTATATATATCTGCGTCTTAGAACTCCTTCTAACGACCTATGCGTTCTGTTATCATTTCCAGTTCGACGATCCATTAATCCAGCTAGCAGAGGATTATAAATGGATCAATTTTTTTGATTTTTACTGGAGATTGGGAATAGATGGACTTTCCTTAGGACCTATTTTACTGACAGGATTTATCACCACTTTAGCTACTTTAGCGGCTCGGCCAGTTACTCGGAATTCCCGATTATTCCATTTCCTGATGTTAGCAATGTACAGCGGTCAAATAGGATCATTTTCTTCTCGAGACCTTTTACTTTTTTTCATCATGTGGGAGTTAGAATTAATTCCCGTTTATCTACTTCTATCCGTGTGGGGGGGGAAAAAACGTCTTTATTCAGCTACAAAGTTTATTTTGTATACTGCGGGAGGATCCATTTTTCTATTAATAGGAGTTTTGGGTATCGGTTTATATGGTTCCAATGAGCCAATATTAAATTTGGAAACATTAGCTAATCAATCGTATCCCGCGGAACTGGAAATAATATTTTATATTGGGTTTCTTATTGCTTTTGCTGTCAAATCACCGATTATACCCTTCCATACGTGGTTACCAGACACCCATGGAGAGGCGCATTACAGTACTTGTATGCTTCTAGCCGGAATCTTATTAAAAATGGGAGCATATGGGTTGATTCGGATCAATATGGAACTATTACCGCACGCTCATTCTATATTTTCTCCCTGGTTGATGATAGTAGGTACAATCCAAATAATTTATGCAGCTTCAACATCTCCTAGCCAACGGAATTTAAAAAAAAGAATAGCTTATTCCTCCGTATCTCATATGGGTTTTATAATTATAGGGATTGGGTCGATAACCGATACGGGACTCAACGGAGCCATTTTACAAATAATTTCTCATGGGTTTATTAGCGCTGCACTTTTTTTCTTGGCAGGAACGAGTTATGATAGAATACGTCTTGGTTATCTTGACGAAATGGGCGGATTGGCTATCCCAATTCCAAAGATATTCACCATATTCAGTATCTTATCGATGGCTTCCCTTGCATTACCGGGCATGAGTGGTTTTGTTGCAGAATTGATAGTATTTTTTGGAATAATTACCAGCCAAAAATACTTGTTAATGCCAAAAATACTAATTACTTTTGTAATGGCAATTGGAATGATATTAACTCCTATTTATTCATTATCTATGTCACGGCAAATGTTCTATGGGTACAAGCTATTTAATGCTCAAAACTCTTATTTTTTTGATTCTGGCCCCCGGGAGTTATTTGTTTTGATATCTATTCTTCTACCCGTAATAGGTATTGGTATTTATCCGGATTTCGTTCTCTCCCTATCAGTGGACAAGGTAGAAGCTATTCTATCTAATTTTTTTTATAGATAGTTTTCATGAATAAAAAAAAAATAAAAAACCAATCCTATGCCCTCTGCTTTTTAAAATGGGTCGTTGTCCAATGAAAAAAGAAGTATTTTTTCGTGTCTTAAGTTTAAAATTAAAATTAACTAAAAAAGAATAAGAATAAATAAGTAAAAGAATAAGCATAAATAAGTCAACAATAAATAACTAAATTTGAATTGTAACCAGACACCTTATGGCCTTTGTGAGAACCTTTTGAATCAAGTAGTGTAGTGATTCAAAAGGTTCTCGGCAGCTTCCACTAAATTTCGTTTCTATATTTGCGCTGTCCTATGTTTGTATTCATCAGTCCCTTTCCTTTCTTCAATTCAACAATTCAATTAGATGTTAATTAAATGAACCATAACTATGTAACCCGATTCCTAATAGATTGACCCCGAAGTAGCATATCCAAATTATAAGAAAGCCCATAGAAGCCACAATTGCGGAATTTACACCTTCCCAATTTGGATTTGTTCGCGTATGTAAATAAATCCCGAATATAGTCCAAGTAATAAATGCCCAAGTTTCCTTTGGATCCCAATTCCAATATGATCCCCATGCCTCATTAGCCCATACTGCTCCCGAAAGAATACCTATGGTTAAAAAGATAAATCCTAGACTAATAATACGATAACTCCACTGATCCAATTGTTGAATCAATTGATACCCATAATAATTTCTAGCAGAAAGAAAATAAGGAAAAGAAGTGTTTAGTAAACCATTGTTTTTTTCATTCAGGTATTGGATTTCACCAAAGGAAAATGACTCATTTACATTTAAAAAATGATTTCTTTTATCCAAAATCCTTATAATTTTTCGAAATGTAATGACTAGACGAGCTGTGGATAATAATGATCCACATAAAAGAGCTGCATAACCTAATACCATCATACTTACGTGCATCATTAACCACTGGGCTTGTAGAGCAGGTACTAATATTCCGGATTGATGCATTTTGGTTAAAAACCCCGAAGTAGCAAAACCCTGGGTAAAAATAGCGCTTGGCGCGGTTATTGCGCTTAAATGATTTTTATGTTTTTTAAAAGAGAAAATCCTATGAATAATAGAGAAACTCCATGAAAGAAAGATTAATGATTCATATAAATCACTTAATGGGAAATGCCCCGAATAAATCCAACGAGTGACTAATAACCCTGTTAGACAGACAAAGGTAGCAATCATCCCTTTTTCTAATGAATCATATAGTCCTATGATTTCATCGACTAATAAGGTTATCAACTGAATTGTAATTCCAATCGAAACGACCGAAAAGGATATATGAGTTAATATAGGCTCTAATGTTGAAAATATCATAAATAAAAATCAAATTAAAAGGGAGAGTCTTTCAAGTATACGGAATGGAAATCAGAAGTTAAATTCATTATAGGGCTTTTTGCATATCTTTTTATCTTTTATAAGATGCTCTGCCGCCACTCGGACTCGAACCGAGATGCTCTAGCACTGCTTCCTAAGAGCAGCGTGTCTACCGATTTCACCATAGCGGCTTGCTCAAAATCATAATAACCTATTTTTACTCAATCGTCGAGATTGAAAGAGTCAATTTCAATGAAATCCTTTTTAGGAAGCATTCCAATTGATGAATAAAAACTTGTTGAAATAGAGATGGAAAGAGTTCCCCGTTTGCCGTCTTATTTAATTATTTAAGGTTTCAGCTTTATTTAACTTAACAATAGAAGTTTTCATAAAATCGAATTGTTATAACTCAAGAGTTCTTACTTCAATCCAGGAAAAAACGAAAATATGATTTTTCTTTTTTATGTTTTAATGTCTGCTTAAATAGGCAAAAGTGCTTTCCCTTTTGGAAGTAAAGTGTGGTGGATATGGTATATAGAGTGATTCAGAAAAGAGAGTGATTCATAAAGTTAGAAAAAAGGTTTTATACTTATAGTTTCAACAACCCATTGATTTTGCCTAAAGATTTTAGATCCCCTCTTCTATAGCATAATTAGAAAAAGAAAAGTAAAAAAAAAAAAAAAGACAAAACCTTATTGTTGTGTTATTTAGTTATTTCTAAGGGGGTGCGTTGATGGGAAAAAAAGAGTCCCCATCCTGCGAATGAAAAACATATTTCAATAACCCATTAACTTATTAAAAAAGGGTTGAAACTTTTGATGTAGACAAATTCATCGGTTCAAAACATTAGTGAATGGAAATCATTACTTATTTTTTTATTTCTATTTTTCTATTCTAGAATATATATTCAAACGTAGAGTCTAAATTAGAAACGAAATTAACTGATTTTTCGAATCAGGCTGATTCAGATTATTCCGACGTTTTATTAGTTATTTGTCGTACAAAAAAACTTTTTGAATTCCCCGTGGAAAGGGATTTCGCTAACGAAAAAGTTTTCAACGCTGCCCAATACCCCCCCCTTTTCCACCTATTTTTACGAATATGCTTTTTTAATATAGAAGCACGCTTTTTTGGAACTGCCATTCGCAAACTAAAGGATTTTTCATTGCTAAAATTGATTTTTCATTGCTAAAATTGGATGTGAAAGACATCTATTGTTTGAAACAAATCATTTTTTATTTTGACTATTCTTTTATTTTGACTATTCATTTAATTATCTGGCTATTTATTCTATAAATTATACTACCTTTAGAACAAAGAGGAAATAGAAATATGTGAAAATAGAATCAAATAATACTAGAACAAAAAAGAAAAACAATATGATATAGAATTTTTTCAATTTCTATTCCATATAATATCCGCGACAGACCAATTCTTATTTCGAAGTTATTGGTGGTGTCTTTCTTTATATCCCGATCCGTATTCAAATCGATATCTCTAGGCTGTATTATGCCATATAATATAAATAATATAAATCGAATTGAATTGGTTGAAGTTGATAAAAAAAGCAAAAGTCTTTCCGTTTATATCTCTGTCGAGTTTCGGCATGCTACATTTTTAGATGAAAAATACATCACCCAAGTTTAAGAAACCTTACCGAATTACAAAAAAATTAATCCTTTTTTCTAGTAATAGGTTCTTAAATGGCATTTATTGGAATGGAAGACAATCAATCAGTTCCGAAATGAACTAGTGAATGGTTCTGAATAAACAAATTAAAATAACTAGTTCTTTTTTTATTGGGGAAAACTCTGGGGCATCCTATGATTTATATCAAAATGAATACTTTTTTTGGTGTTCTTGATTGATGTACATAAATTATTGTAATAGGGACTAATAATTGAAATCTGAATTTGTTCCATCTTCATAAAAATCTTACTTAGTATAATACTGAGTATAAAAAAATTCTTTATTTTTTACTAGTAACTTAGTTATATCCTTATTTTTTACTAGTAACTTAGTTATATCCTTTGACCGTTCTGAACTTTAAATATTTTTGACGTATTTGGGAAAGATTCAAAATAACTACCAATAGAAAATTCTATTTAAGTTTTTTTTACTACCTTCATTTTTTTTATTAATCCCTTGCAAAAGAAATAAGAGCTGGTGAATCAGAAACAATTAATTAAGAATAAAAACACAAGTTATTATTATTATTTTTATGGAACATACATATCAATATTCCTGGATCATACCTTTCGTTCCACTTCCAGTTCCTATGTTAATAGGAGTGGGACTTCTACTTTTTCCGACAGCAACAAAAAATCTTCGCCGTATGTGGGCTTTTCCTAGTATTTTATTGTTAAGTATAGTTATGATTTTTTCGGTCGATCTAGCTATTCATCAAATACATAGCAGTTGTATCTATCAATACGTATGGTCTTGGACCATCAATAATGATTTTTCTTTAGAGTTCGGACATTTTATTGATCCACTTACTTCTATTATGTCAGTATTAATCACTACAGTTGGAATTTTTGTTCTTATTTATAGTGATAATTATATGTCTCATGATCAAGGATATTTGAGATTTTTTGCTTATATGACTTTTTTCAATACTTCAATGTTAGGATTAGTTACAAGTTCGAATTTAATACAAATTTATATTTTTTGGGAATTGGTTGGAATGTGTTCTTATCTATTAATAGGGTTTTGGTCCACCCGACCTATTGCGGCCAGTGCTTGTCAAAAAGCGTTTGTAACTAATCGTGTAGGGGATTTTGGTTTATTATTAGGAATCTTAGGTCTTTATTGGATAACGGGTAGTTTCGAATTTCGAGATTTGTTCGAAATATTCAATAACTTGATTTATAATAATGAAGTTAACCTTTTATTTGTTACTTTGTGTGCCTTTCTATTATTTGCCGGTGCGGTTGCTAAGTCCGCGCAATTTCCCCTTCATGTATGGTTACCTGATGCCATGGAAGGTCCTACTCCTATTTCAGCTCTTATCCATGCTGCTACTATGGTAGCGGCCGGAATTTTTCTTGTA